ATTCGTTCTGAAACCAATATGGATAGTTGCATTCCAAATGGTAGCAACAATTCAAGTGACAATTACATTTATAGTTACATTTGTAGCGATAGTGAAAGGGGTAGTGACCGTGGGAGTTCCAATCTAAAAACTAGTGGTGTTAGTGACAGTGATTTCGGAAGACATAATGATTTAGATAGAAATAAAAGATACAGACATTTATGGGTTCAATGTGAAAATTGTTATGGATTAAATTATAAGAAATTTTTTAGTTCAAAAATGAATATTTGTGAACAATGTGGATACCACTTGAAAATGAGTAGTTCAGATAGAATCGAACTTTTGATTGATCCAGGCACTTGGGACCCTATGGATGAAAACATGGTCTCTATGGACCCTATTGAATTTCATTCTGAGGAGGACCCTTATAAGGATCGTATCAATTCTTATCAAATAGAGACGGGTTTAGCTGAGGCTGTTCAAACAGGCATAGGCAAACTAAATGGTATTCCTATAGCAATTGGTGTTATGGATTTTAAGTTCATGGGGGGTAGTATGGGATCCGTAGTAGGCGAGAAAATCACACGTTTGATCGAGTATGCTACTGATAGATCTCTCCCAGTTATTATGGTGTGTGCTTCTGGAGGAGCGCGCATGCAAGAAGGAAGTTTGAGCTTGATGCAAATGGCTAAAATATCTTCCGCTTTATACAATTATCAATCAAATAAAAAGTTATTCTATGTATCAATCCTTACATCCCCTACAACTGGTGGAGTGACAGCCAGTTTTGGTATGTTGGGAGATATCATTATTGCCGAACCCAATGCTTACATTGCATTCGCGGGTAAAAGAGTAATTGAACAAACATTGAAGAAGACAGTACCTGAGGGTTCGCAAGTAGCGGAGTATTTATTCAATAAGGGTTTATTTGATCCAATCGTACCGCGTAATCTTTTAAAAGGTGTTCCGAGTGAGTTATTTCAGTTCCATGGTTTCTTTCCCCGCCCTTGAACTTGAACCAAAGAAATTCAAGTCAAAAAGTAGAATAGAAGTAGTAGAGCGATAGATTTAGTTATTTGTAGGCAAAAAAGTAGTTCATTTCGTTTATCAGAATTGAAGTAGCAAGGATGGAGCTTTCTTTGCTGGCATAAAGAGAATTTGTAATTGTAGTGAAGTAGTAAGAATCAGAAGTTTCAGAGGATTTTTTCTCCAGATCCATCTTTTCTTTTATCTTTACTAATGAGTAATCAGATCAGGGACGGACCTTTTAGCAACAGAGCAGGATAAAAAAAAGATCAAAGTAGTGTCTTTTTCCTTCGGAGAAATCCAAATTAGAGAAATCCAAAAAAGCCCCCTTGTTACATATCAAATGTTCCAACCTAACTAAGATATAGAAATAAATCAATATGCAACACTTCCATATCTCCCGAGAATCATACATTTTGAATATGAATCCTTATTGGATTGGATCAAATTATAACGAATCTTTGAGAAGAAATTTGTTTAGAAACATAAGGGAGGAATAAGAATAATATAATAAGATTCTTATACATATATTTCCCGGAAAAGGATGGGTAAGTACACTAATTTCTATTTAGTTTAGATACACATTCTTTGCACTCATATTCTAATAACTTAGAATATTATTAAATATTATTATTATATTATATTAATATACTTATAATTATAATATATAATTATAATAGATATCTTTATAACAAAGAGAAGTATCAATTAAATACACCGAGGCACCGATTCTATGACAGATCTCAACTTACCCTCTATTTTTGTGCCTTTAGTAGGCCTATTATTTCCGGCAATTGCAATGGTTTCTTTATTTTTCCATGTTCAAAAAAACAAGATTGTCTAGATATGATGGGACCCAATCTCATCAATTTATTTCAATCTTTGGATCATAATACAGATTTTCATTTCATTTAATGGGAATGGTACGACATGCGGCTTCGGACTTCGGACACAAATCACAAATGTAAATAGATGATCATATGGATAAATCCATGTTTATGCATCTATAGCTCGACTTTTATTTCAACGGGTCGATCGGATATCTGAAATATATATATTATGTATGATAATGATATGTAAATAGATATATCTGGATCATATGAATGAGGGTGATGCTAGTTTGAATGGGGGGAGATGTTAGTTCTATCTAACTGATTTGATGAATGAATCCTGATTGATGATTTACATCGTGATAGTATTAGCGGATGAAAGTTACTTCGGGAGCCAAAAAACTCATTTTGATGATTCTCTCAATTCCAATAGAATGAAACTCGATCTAATCTAGTATGAATTGGCGATCAGAACATATATGGATAGAACTTATAACGGGTTCTAGAAAAATAAGTAACTTCTGCTGGGCCTGTATCCTTTTTTTGGGTTCACTAGGATTTTTATTGGTTGGAACTTCCAGTTATTTTGGTAGGAATCTGATATCCTTATTCCCATCTCAGCAAATAGTTTTTTTTCCACAAGGGATCGTAATGTGTTTCTACGGTATCGCGGGTCTATTCATTAGCTCCTATTTGTGGTGCACAATTTCGTGGAGTGTAGGTAGCGGTTATGACAAATTCGATAGAAAAGAAGGAATAGTGTGTATTTTTCGTTGGGGATTTCCTGGAAGAAATCGTCGCATCTTCTTTCGATTCTGTATAAGAGATATCCGTTCGATCAGAATAGAAGTTAAAGAGGGTCTTTTTCCTCGCCGTGTCCTTTATATGGAAATTGGGGGCCGGGGAGACATTCCATTGACGCGTACCGATGAGAATTTAACTCCACGAGAAATTGAACAAAAAGCTGCCGAATCGGCCTATTTTTTGCGCGTACCAATTGAAGGATTTTGAAATGAAACAAAGAAATCGAGGAATGAGTGCTCCTCGTGACGAGGGAAGGGGAGGGAACCCAAGAATCCCTTTTTCTTTTAATATAACTGATGTTTCGCTCCTTTGATCAAAACATTTAGTTAAATCCTATTTCCCACATCCCGATGGAAATATCATGTCCTGCGTACCATGGAGCAGGTGGACTTGTGGAACAATCATACCATGAAGTGATTTTAGTCCATCAAAACTCTTTTTCATGCGTATGAAATTCCACTTAATTCTTTCATTTTCATATTATTAACAAGTTTAATAAGTATGTATTCATCACATATATCAGGTCGGAGTACAGAATCCATATTTTAGGATTTTAGGACCAATATTTCGAATCAATACATTACATTATATATAGATGAAGATAAGATGGATCATACCCAGTAAATTATCCCTCTTTTGTCAATTAACCTTTCTTTTTATTCATCTTTCTTGATGTGTGTTTCTTGATGACCAAACAATTGGATTTTTTAGAACCACTCCTGTTTTGCCGACTATTTCGGATTTCGTCATCGGTATTTTTCAGAATTATCCCCTCAATTATTCCTGGGATGTGGATAATCAGTGAAACAATTCGAAATAATTGATTGATATAACAAAAGAGCTTTTTTCGAAATAAGAATAATATTCATGTTTGTTACTTCAAGTGCTTCTTTCTGGCATTCATCAAAAAGACCAAATGAACATGCAATTGATCCGAATTTGACCGATTGGGATGTCTGGGGACACTATTTCATTACCTCCGCATTCGAAATAAATGAACCCTTATTCCATTTCAGGAGACAAGGACTAAACAAATTACACAATGGGAAATAGATCCATAGGTTCCATACCTCGTTATAGAACTCGTGCTTCATACATCATACAAATATCAGACATAGTCAACAAATGAATCAGGTTCATTAAGAATTCACGGATTGGAAGTGACGAAAAAGAAAGCATTGAATCCCCTACCATATCTTGCATCTATCGTATTTCTGCCTTGGGGAATTTCTCTCTCATTTAATAAAAGTATGGAACCTTGGGTGACTAATTGGTGGAATACCAGCCAATCCGAAACTTTTTTGAATGATATTCAAGAAAAGAACATTCTAGAAGGATTCATAAAATTAGAAGAACTGTTCTTGTTGGACGAAATGATAAAGGAGTATCCGGAGACACATATACAAAAGCTTCGTATAGGAATCCACAAAGAAACGATACAATTGGTAAGAATGCACAATCAAGATCATATACATATTATTTTGCATTTCTCGACAAATATAACCTGTTTCGCTATTCTAAGTGCTTATTCTATTCTGGGTAATGAAGAACTTATCACTCTTAATTCTTGGGTTCAGGAATTCCTCTATAACTTAAGCGACACAATAAAAGCTTTTTCCATTCTCTTATTAACCGATTTATGTATTGGATTCCATTCGCCCCACGCTTGGGAACTAATGATTGGTTCGTTCTACAAAGATTTTGGATTTGTTCAGAATGAGAAAATTATATCCGGTCTCGTTTCTACCTTTCCGGTCATTCTAGATACAATTTTGAAATATTGGATCTTTCATTATTTAAACCGTGTATCTCCTTCACTTGTAGTGATTTATCATTCACTGAATGAGTGAAGAACTGATTTAATCTGACAACATAAAGAAAATTGTAATGTCACTTTGTATATAAACAAACCATTCAAAATCTTACCCATTCTTTATACTTTTACTTGTCGAGGGGATTAGATTACTTCTATATTCCATACAATGGCAGAATCGAGGATAGGGAACTATACTGACTCCCTACCTAATTTATTGTAGAAATTTCCGGGATCAATGATTAGACCATGCAAAAAAATAGAAATACTTTTTCTTGGGTAAAGGAACAGATGACTCGATGCATTTCCGTATCGATGATGATATATGTAATAACTCGGGCATCTATTTCAAATGCATATCCCATTTTTGCGCAGCAGAGTTATGAAAATCCGCGAGAAGCAACTGGGCGTATTGTATGCGCTAATTGCCACCTGGCTAACAAGCCCGTGGATATTGAGGTTCCACAAGCTGTGCTTCCTGATACTGTATTTGAGGCAGTTGTTAGAATCCCCTACGATATGCAACTGAAACAGGTTCTTGCTAATGGTAAAAAGGGAGGTTTGAATGTGGGGGCTGTTCTCATTTTACCCGAAGGATTTGAATTAGCTCCCCCCGATCGTATTTCTCCCGAGATGAAAGAAAAGATGGGTAATCTGTCTTTTCAGAGTTATCGTCCTAATAAAAAAAACATTTTTGTGGTGGGCCCTGTTCCTGGTCAGAAATATAGTGAAATCGTCTTTCCCATCCTTTCTCCAGATCCCGCTACTAAGAAAGAGGTTCACTTCTTAAAATATCCTATATATGTAGGTGGGAACAGGGGAAGGGGTCAGATTTATCCTGATGGGAGCAAGAGTAACAATACAGTCTATAATGCTTCAGCAGCAGGGATAGTAAGTAAAATAGTACGTAAAGAAAAGAAAGGTGGATATGAAATAACCATATCTGATGCATCGAATGGACACGAAACGGTTGATATTATACCTCCAGGACCAGAACTTCTTGTTTCTGAAGGTGAATACATCAAGCTTGATCAGCCATTAACAAGTAATCCCAATGTAGGTGGTTTTGGTCAAGGCGATGCAGAAATAGTACTTCAAGATCCATTGCGTATCCAAGGCCTTTTGTTCTTCTTAGCATCCGTTATTCTGGCGCAAATCTTTTTGGTTCTTAAAAAGAAACAGTTTGAGAAGGTTCAATTAGCCGAAATGAATTTCTAGATCCACGGATTCCTCAACATCGAGCTGGCAAAAAAGCTTAATTTTTTTTGATCGCAATTATCGCAATTATAATTATATTATGTGTATGCGCGGTCAAAAATCACGGAAAGCCCCTTTTTGCTTGCTTTTGATTATACTATTTCGAGATATCGGAGATGACTTGTATTCCAGATTAGAAAATAGCAATAGTATGGAATTGCAAAAGAGGATGATTGGATCAAAATTGAGTTTAGTGTGATTATGCCAGGTTTCTTATTGCCACATGGTAAATGGCACGTAATGCCTCAATACTTTTAGATTCTATATCTAATAAACGCATAAGTGGGAAGCAGGGGTAGAAAGCAGGATAAATGAAGAAAAAAGGAAGGCTCCAGGAAAGATTACTCGTCTCCCAAATCTTTTTTCTACAAAGAAAGAAAAGGAATTTTCCGCTCTTTCGTTGCGTCGAAATAATAATGGTTCTGGGTCTCATTCGTCAAATCAAATAAATATGAATTTCGGGTTTATCGGAACCTCTTTGAATTCATAAGAAAGAAGAGAAGTATGGGGGATAAAAAAAGAGGGGCAAGAGAAACTCAATTGAGCAAATGGAATTTTTGCAATGAACTTATAAAAAGAAAAAAGACTCGCTTAAAAAGATTTTTCATGTTCTAATTCCGGGTCAAAAAGTGGAAATCTTGGGTTTTCGGGCATATCAAAATCCTTATTAATTTGATTATCTTATTATACCTTATTATCTTATCTCATCACTCACATCAAAGTTACAGTTCAAACTTGATTTTTCTATAGTTTCCTAGTTTCCAATTAGTTTAGTATAGGAATTATTTGTAAAGTGTCTCATCTGTAGAAATCCATATTATTTATGTCATTCAAAGGATCCTTCTTTCTTTACTTTATTCTTACTTCGGAAAAGTCCACACTATATCTATAGATACTATGAATCAATCAGTGGATTCGACGTTTCAAAAACATTATAAAAATTTAAGGAATGTAGTAATTTCATTGGGGCCAATCAACCATTTTTCATTTCGAAAAATCTAATACATGTATATATTATGATTGTGTTGACTGGATGAATTTCCACCTCTTATGGAATGGGTCAAGGTCTCGGTCGAAGAGTAAGAACTCAACAGGACCTGACCCCTCCTTATATGGATTTGAGGTCCTGTTGAGTTCTTACTCTTTCATGTCTACAGTACGGTTCATCCGATTATTACAGGGATGATCCCAATCCGGAATATGAGCCGTAGAAGAAAACGCCGATTAAACCGATCACAAGAATACCAGTTACAGTACCTATCAGCCAAAGAGGAATCCTTCCAGTAGTATCGGCCATTTACCTCACTTCCCTCCCCATTTCATCAAGTGGTCATGCTATAGACATAAACAGTCATGGATAGTTATGGGTATGATATCCTTCCGAATGAGATAAGAGAATTTCCTTTCTTTCTCTCAATTGAAGAAATAATTGGAAAATAAAACAGCAAGTACAAAAATGAGTAATAACCCCCAGTAGAGACTGGTACGATTCAATTCAACGTTTTGTTCGTTCGGATTTGATTGTGTCGTAGCTCTATAATTAATTCGGATTAGATTTATTTATTTTATCGTTGGATGAACTGCATTGCTGATATTGACCCCAAGAAAAAAACGGTAGGTACAGCTAGTCCGTGAACAGCCAACCATCTCACTGTGAAAATTGGATAGGTTCTATCTATGGTCATTAAGGCCTCCTAAAAGGATCGACTAAATTCATCGAGTTGTTCCAATGAATCGAAACGGCCAGTTATTAATGGAATCCCTTGTCTGCTTTCTGTGAAATATTCGTTGGGTCGAGGGCTTCCAAACACGTCGTAAGCTAAACCCGTGCTGACGAATGACCAACCTGCAATGAATAGGGAAGGTATAGTAATGCTATGAATGACCCAGTATCGAATACTGGTAATAATATCAGCAAAAGCGCGTTCTCCCGTACTTCCAGACATGCTGAGCTCCAATATTACAGTCAAAGGGGGATCGATTTCGTGAAAGATAGAGATCAGTAAATGGAGAAATACTGATATCCAATCTTTGTGAGATCGTCAATATTGTACCAAGGGTGTATTTAGAGTATACCGAATCAGTATAGCTATCTTTCCTCTGACACAGCAATGTTGTTTCAATCAGCATCGCAAAAAATAGTACAGAATTCCTTTCTTCCTTTCTTGTTCCTTGTATAGGCCTAAGCAGGTGTCATTCAATAGAATAGAAAATTCCTTGTAATATAATGTTTTACCGGTTTCGGAATAGGCTGAAGATCTTGGTAAAGGTGACTCGATGGCTTTTCTTTTTTATTTAATTAATCTATCTTATCTAATAATTCATGAATGAAATTATCATATTCCCACAATTGGATGCAAAATCTGGAAGGGAGTTTTCGTGGTTGTAGAAGTAGAAAAAAGTATTTTCGTTCTAACCCCTTCCAGTAAGAGGGGTTGTTTGGACAGTACAATAGCAAATAGTATTCGATAAGGGAAAGTGAACAAACAATAGTTGGAGCAGTCGAAATTCATGATGCAACTATAATGGATTGAACTAAACTGGGTTTTCATTAGATTGTTTCATTAGGTTCAATTCAAGGGTTCCCACCTACAAGAAGATAGGACTACATCATGTGAAAAGACAAAGTGGAACCCAGAACAAAAAAATGATAGTAATTGCTAATCTTGGAATCGAGTTGTATCTGAAATAACGCTTTTTATTTCTTTGCTTTGAGAAGTCGTGGGATACTTTTTTCTTCTTTTGAGATATCTTATATTAAATTAAATATTAAAAATATGAAGTTATATTAAGTAAGTGAAAATAAGATAAGAAAGAGTCGTTATCGGTTCGTTCCAAAACGGATCCAATTGAAAAGGAAAAGCAATGATCCAAGTTGGAATGATTTCAAAATCCAATTCTTCTTTCTATCCCATAGTTTTCCATGAAAGAGAATTTCATTTGTGAATGAAGTTACAAGACGGAGTTCGTATTACTATACGAGTTGTTCAATCAATTTGTTGGTTCGGAATCACGAGATCAGTAGATGTCACAGACGATGAATTCATAGTAAGGTAAATTTACTATTTATTTTTCCTTCGTCACATCACGTTTGTTAGTCCTGTTTATAATGAAATGACTGAGAAATCAAAATAAATTAAATTAGGACTAAATCTTTCAATTTGGATTTTTTCTTATCATCGTATCGCGCAAAAACGGAAACTTAGGCAAGTGCTTTATAAACATATGTATAAAAAGAACGTATCTCATTTAGTTCCTTCATGCCTACTATAGTTAGTTATTTCGGTTTTCTACTGACTGCTTCAACTATAACCCCAGCTCTATTTATTGGTCTGAGCAAGATACGACTTATTTGAAATTAATTGAATGAACAATCAAATCAGGAAAATGAGAATTTGTCAATTCAGATTTCTGTAAGATTCCATTCCAGGTATTCTATGGTTTTTACTTCCAGCATCAATTGCAAATTCTTGGACGTTGAGATTACTGGGTGATGCAGATTATTATTTAGATTAGAGATAGATATTACCTTTTCTCCCCTTTCAAACAAGACAACAAATCGAAATGATTGAAGTTTTTTTATTTGGAATCGTGTTAGGTCTAATTCCTATTACTTTAGCCGGATTGTTTGTAACTGCATATTTACAATACAGACGCGGCGATCAGTTGGACTTTTGATTGAGTAAGATTTCTTTTTTCTTGTCATTGACCTCCTATCCTTGACCCTCAGGAGGTCAAATTAAATTTGATTGATGTTCGCAATTCAAGTTAATGTGATTCGATACAAAGTAGCATCACGCTCTGTAGGATTTGAACCTACGACATCGGGTTTTGGAGACCCGCGTTCTACCAAACTGAACTAAGAGCGCTTTCTCATGACAAGAGATAATCTTTTCCCAATACTTCTTAGCTTGCATATAATATCATTAAATGATACTAATGATCATGCCATCCCCAATTGAAATTGATCCCATGTTACTGCCCGTAAGATAAGTACTAGGTAGGGATGACAGGATTTGAACCCGTGACATTTTGTACCCAAAACAAACGCGCTACCAAACTGCGCTACATCCCTTTCAATTGTTGTACAGTGATTGTTGTACAGTGTCATTGTAGAGAATCCCTGTCTTCTTTTCCACACCGTTATTTCCTTTAAATATATCTATATACATTTCTCTTGCCATTTTTTCTTTTTGGTCTCATAACATAAAATAAAAGAGTTAGAGTTAGAATTATGTATATATGAAATCCAAGGTGAAATACAACGTATAAAAGAATGAGTATTTCTATGCTCAAGAACAAAAAAAAAAAAAGAACGGAACGGGGCACTGACTTTTTCTTTTATTCAGGGGTAGGAGTATCTCATCTACTGGATCGTTGTACATATCCATTTGAGTTAAGGATTCCGCACACAAATACAAGTGATCTACAACTATATATAATATATCTGATCATATATGTGTTAAATAAAGAAGGAGGATTTTCAATGCGAGATATCAAAACATACCTTTCCGTAGCGCCTGTGCTAACTACTCTATGGTTCGGTTCTTTAGCAGGTCTATTGATAGAGATCAATCGTTTATTCCCAGATGCGTTGACATTCCCTTTTTTTTCATTCTAGTTATCGGTGTGGTATTATCGATGTGGTAGAAGATGTTGGCTACCAATAGCAATAAATTCTCTGTTTGTTAAATAGCCCCTGTCCCTCCCTTCACTTTTGTTGAGTAGGGAAATAGAAAGAATAAAAGTGAATTAAACCTCAGCAAAACTCGGATTCGGGGTAGAATAAATAGAGGGGGAGCAGAAATAGAAATGTGGATCTAGGCTTGGATATTCAAGATTAGATAAGATACTTAAATTAAGTTATACTGAAATAAAATACTGAGATTAGGAATAGTAATTGAATTGTAGTAAATAGTTGTATTACGTATTACTCTATTCTATTGATTGCAACTTGCAACGAAATCTTTCATAATTAGATTTCCAGTTAGCAACTTCTATTTTTTTCCTTTCTCCTTTCTTCTTCTTCGGATTGAAGAAGAGAAGAAAGAGTTGAGGGAATCCAAAATACAAAGGAGGTTTATGCCCAAGGGTAAAAATCCCAGAGTTACGGTTATTTTGGAATGTACCAGTTGTGTCCGAAATGGTGCCGATAAGAAGAAGGAATCACCGGGCATTTCCAGATATATTACTCAAAAGAATCGACACAATACACCTGGTCGATTGGAATTGAAGAAATTCTGTCCCTATTGTTACAAACATACGATTCACGGGGAGATAAAGAAATAGATTGAATGCGGTGTTGCCTTGCGTGTGCCAACATTTGAAGTGAAGGAACAGGAAGGAATTACATATAACATATCTAGGAGCAAATCAAATGCCATTTCGGGCGGATCCGAGATGAATGAAGAAATGGTATTTTAGAGATAAGGAATAAACCATGGAGAAATTCAAGCGACCCTTTCGTAAATCCAAGCGATCTTTTCGTAGGCGTTTGCCCCCAATTGGGTTGGGGGATCGAATTGATTATAGAAACATGAGTTTAATTAGTCGATTTATTAGTGAACAAGGAAAAATATTACCTAGGCGAGTGAATAGATTGACCTTGAAACAACAACGATTAATTACTATTGCTATAAAACAAGCTCGTATTTTATCTTTGTTACCTTTTCTTAATAATGAGAAACAATTTGAGAGAGCCGAGTCGATTTCTAGAACTACCGGCACTAGAACCAGAAAAAAATAGAAATAGGACTACTCTTCAATCGAATCAGAACTCAAATCATAACTCAAATTGATGTGATACTTTGTTCATAAAATCCGGAGCTCATATTCAATTGTAGTGTCGGAAGAAAAAAGAAAGAATGGGGGAAGAAGACCCATTTCTTTATTGAAATGGGTTCGTTCATTCCTACTACATTTTATTTTCCTTTACATTGCTATTTTTACTCTACCTTCCCGGGGTAATTCTCCGGGAAACTCTGTTTCATTTAAATTATTCCGTCGGACTCCTCCCGATCAATCTCCTTATTTGATTATATCATTGGAAATCATGTAAAGGCAATTCCTATTTGATATAGCTATTTGTGCAAGTATTTTACGATTCAGAAGGAGTTGCTTCTTGCGCAGATCGTGTATTAATCGACTATAGGGTACCCCATTCTCCCGGGTTACTGCATTTATCCGAGTGATCCACAAACGACGAAAATCTCGCTTTTGCCTTCCTCTACCCCTATGGCTGGAAACCAAAGCCCTTATTTTCTGTTGAGTAGCAGTTCGAGTAAGTCTTGAATGAGCTCCTCGAAAGCTTGATGCAAATAAACGAATTTTTCTTCGACGCCTCCGCGCAATATATCCACGTCTAACTCTTGTCATAGTTTAAAATGGGACTTTGATGAATAAGATTTTCATGAATAACTAATTGATTTTCATTTATTTTCTTTCAGTCATTCTTTTTCCTTCTCTTGGTCTAAGCAAAACGGATTCTTCCGGTGTATAAAATAAAAATTCCGATGGCTTTCTTTTGCTACTATAACCTTCCCAACCACGATTTGTTATTTCTTACAGGCAGCTCATTTCCCCATAAATAAATAGTGGGTTCCATCGTTTCTATGGTTACTTCTTAAACGGCGAGGTCCTATCTATACACCGGAGCCCTTTCCCTCATTTAATCAATGTTATTGGTAACTTGTACAGTTCACCCCATTTGGCTCTACCCATGAATTAGCCAGTAATAGGTCTTTTCACAACGAGATCTATCCATACAGTGACGGTATTTAATTATGAAGGTTGGCTAGGTAGCTGACCCTATAAGTCCGTTCTTGCAACTAAATAGTAAGAGCACCAATATAACTTATGCTTTTTAAATACTATTTCCCCGCTTAATGGATAACCATTCGCTACCAATGAGGAATCGCTTTTCATCCCAAATTCAAATCAAGGCGATTGGATTTGCACCAATGGAAACCATAAATTCCATACACAATAGAGGTATATGATAGATTAGATCTTTTTTTTAATGTAGTTCTTCCATTCTACCCCACTCATTTTCATTGGCACTGGTCATTGATACTGGAAAAACGGTTTAGTTTAGGTCACAGTTCATGATCTGAACGAGTCACACATACACCCTAGTACATGTTCCTCTACGCTGAGGACATCCTCGAAGAGCAGGAGATTTCGTGACATTTCTCATTGGCTGTCTTGTGTTTCTAATAAGTTGTTTAATAGTTGGCATGCTGAATCGTATATAGAATAGGTTGGTTTAGATCGATCCTAACCTGATGATTATGAATTACTTTCATTTGAGTTGAAGATTCTACTTCGAACCATGGTTCGAATGAACCGTGATTCGAAGTAGAATTACCAATTTACACAAAATCCGCGCTATTTTCGACTGCTACAAGATCAACAATGCCATGAGCTTGGGCTTCTGTTGCTGACAAAAAAACATCCCTTTCCATGTCTTCAGATACAACCCATAAAGGTTTGCCCGTTCTTTGTACATAAACTCTTGTTAGTATTTCGCGAAGTTTCAACAGTTCTTCCGCTTCCAGGATAAATTCTCCTGCTTGTGCCTCATAAAAAGAACTAGCAGGTTGGTGGATCATAACCCTGATTATAATATGTCATAATGAACGATTCCTCTATTTCGCAAAATAGAGCGAAAAGATAAAAATAAATAAAAAAAAAGATGGAAAACCGTACAGGCAATTTTTGCACATTGCATACGGCTCCGCAATGGAATCTACTCTTCTCTTACATCAAAGAAAGAGACAAATGGATCTATCAGATCCAAATCGTTGGATGATCCATTTACCACCCTTCTCCTCGTAGGAACAAAAAAATACTATGATGGTTCCGTTGCTTTAGATAAGATATTCATCTCTCTTCTATGATTCAGCAATCCCAAAGTTTCTTTCTGGTCTGAGTCTGATTAAATAAGAAAAATGATCCCTTTCTTTTCATGCTTAGAAATATTCAGACTCATGTTGTGTAAGGAAAAAGGGTTGTTTGTGACGCTGAAATGGACTCCCGATAAATAACATAGGAATAAGATCAAATCGGGACTAACCTTTTGTTTCATACTACTATCTCGATACATAATCATGTTATGAAAAAGCAATAATGATTTGCTCATATCGAACTAAACGTGCCATGCTATTATTACTTATATATTCCATATGGCGAAGGCATAGTCTTATTTTTTCTTCAAGTCAAATAAAAACTCATTGGCGCCGAGCGTGAGGGAATGCTAGACGTTTGGTAAATTCTCCTCCGACCAGGATGAAGGATCCCATCGAAGCGGCTAATCCCATGCATATTGTATGTACGTCTGGTGGAACAATTTGCATAGCATCATAAATAGCTATTCCCGGTATTACCCATCCGCCGGGAGAATTTATAAACAAATAGAGATCCCTGGTATTATCTTCCATACTGAGATATACCATGAGACCAACAAGTTGATTCGAGATCTCGCTATCAACGCCTTGGCCTAGAAAAAGTAATCTTTCTCGATGAAGTCGGTTGATTAGGAAAAATTGTATCCCCACAGAACCGTACACGCACCTTTCGATACATACGGTTCAAAAAAGTTCGAAAAAAAAAAGAATCAATGTGTCGATTTCAGACCTATTCTTTTTTAGTTTAGGCGTTTTCCTGACGAAGGGGTTTATTTTCATTTGCATTTTCCACAAAAATGAGTTTTGGTTTGCCCTCCTAACTTAAAAAAAAAAAAAAGAATTCACTGAACATCTTTTTATTGATGTATTGTTTCATCGAGATCCAAATCGCGATGTCATTTTCTTGTTCCTGAATGGGCCTCTTCACTTATTTTAGGTTTATGCTCTACTCCGGGTAAAGATTCGCCCGAATTCCATTTGCACATATAGGACAAATGACCCCAGTACCACTTATTTTTTTCTTACGGCTTTTTTATGCCTTCCACCAACCAAATATTCGATGTATTCATCACATTTATATTTATTAGTGGTTTGAGATCACTCCTATGGTCTTATTTCTGATAGATGATAGAAGTGGTAATCAATATTACCCATTTGGTATTTTCTGAACGGAGCCTGGATACTTCATTTTATTGTTCCAAGTCAACCATAGATTATTCTAATTGATAAGATCATATTTATCTTTCAAACGAATTGATCCATTTGCACACTTCACGCTCCGAATTCTTGAATTGATTTGATGATTCAATCAATCTTTCTTAGGCGAAAGAGAGTATATCTCGATCAGGGGAGAGAACGGGGAAATCCCATATGACCCAATATGTCCGACAAGTCGCACTATATGTCAACCCAAACTGCATCTTCCTCTCCAGGACTCCGAAAAGGGACTTTTGGAACACCAATGGGCATTACATTAAAGAAAACGGGGTTAAGTACTATACTTCACTTTGATGTGGAAACGTAACAATGGGTTTATTGTCCTCATAATATTTCTGTTTATCATATTTTATCCATAGATTGGAAGGCTCATGTAGGAAGACAGAATGAAAAAAAGAAAATTCTTAGGGACAGAGCGGATCCTTCGAATGATGAACAAGTATCTAATGGATTCACTTAAAAAAATGGGACCAATCCCCCCATTGCGTATTGGTACTTATCGGGTATAAAATAAATCTGCTTCTCTTTGTTCCTGCGAACAGAACGGAATTGTTCCATTATTACTATCACCTGCGGCACGTAATAAATGTGAACCCTTGCACCGAGATAATCACTGAATGAGGTCCATAGCATAGTCTTTTCCAATGTGACAAAGTTACATAGTGTCTATTTTTCTTTGATGAAGGGGTATTTCCATGGGTTTGCCTTGGTATCGTGTTCATACTGTCGTATTGAATGATCCTGGTCGCTTGCTTTCTGTCCATATAATGCATACAGCTCTAGTTTCTGGTTGGGCCGGTTCTATGGCTCTATACGAATTAGCTGTTTTTGATCCCTCTGATCCCGTTCTTGATCCAATGTGGCGACAAGGTATGTTCGTTATACCCTTCATGACTCGTTTAGGAATAACCAATTCATGGGGCGGTTGGAGTATTACAGGAGGAACTGTAACCAATCCGGGTATTTGGAGTTACGAAGGTGTTGCCGGGGCACACATTGTGTTTTCTGGCTTGTGCTTCTTGGCAGCTATCTGGCATTGGGTGTATTGGGATCTAGAAATATTCTGTGATGAACGTACGGGAAAACCCTCTTTGGATTTGCCCAAGATCTTTGGAATTCATTTATTTTTATCTGGGGTGGCTTGCTTTGGGTTTGGTGCATTTCATGTAACAGGTTTGTATGGCCCTGGAATATGGGTGTCTGATCCTTATGGGCTAACCGGAAAAGTGCAACCTGTAAATCCTTCATGGGGCGCGGAGGGTTTTGATCCTTTTGTTCCGGGGGGGATAGCTTCTCATCATATTGCAGCGGGCACCTTGGGAATATTAGCGGGTCTATTCCATCTTAGTGTCCGCCCGCCCCAACGTCTATACAAAGCATTACGTATGGGCAATATTGAAACTGTGCTTTCCAGTAGTATCGCTGCTGTGTTTTTTGCAGCTTTCGTTGTTGCTGGAACTATGTGGTATGGTTCAGCGACTACTCCGATCGAATTATTTGGTCCTACTCGTTATCAGTGGGATCAGGGATATTTCCAGCAAGAAATATATCGAAGAGTTAACGCCGGGCTAGCTGAAAATCTGAGTTTAGCGGAATCTTGGTCTAAAATTCCCGATAAACTAGCTTTTTATGATTATATCGGTAATAATCCGGCGAAAGGCGGCTTGTTCAGAGCCGGCTCAATGGACAACGGGGATGGAATAGCTGTTGGGTGGTTAGGACACCCTGTCTTTAGAGATAAAGAGGGGCATGAACTTTTTGTACGTCGTATGCCTACCTTCTTTGAAACATTTCCGGTAGTTTTGGTAGATGGAGACGGAATTGTGAGAGCCGATGTTCCTTTTAGAAGGGCGGAATCCAAGTATAGTGTCGAACAAGTGGGTGTAACTGTTGAGTTCTATGGTGGTGAACTCGATGGAGTCAGTTATAATGATCCTGCTACTGTGAAAAAATATGCTAGACGTGCCCAATTGGGTGAAATTTTTGAATTGGATCGCGCTACTTTGAAATCCGATGGTGTTTTTCGTAGTAGTCCAAGGGGTTGGTTCACTTTTGGACATGCTTCGTTTGCTTTGCTTTTCTTTTTCGGCCACATTTGGCATGGTGCTAGAACCTTGTTCAGAGATGTTTTTGCTGGTATCGACCCAGATTTAGATGCTCAAGTGGAATTTGGAACCTTCCAAAAACTGGGGGATCCAACTACAAGGAGACAAGTAGTCTGATACAACATTTCTTTCGTATGTCTAGCCTATGTTTCATATAGGGTACTGGAGAAATATTAATTCGAATCATCACCTATTACTCTTGACCTTTACTTGTCTGGGAAATGATCCCAAATGAACAGGTATGGAAGCTATAATTGTAAAACACGATCGAATCTATGGAAGCATTGGTTTATACATTCCTGTTGGTCTCGACTCTGGGGATAATATTTTTTGCTATCTTTTTTCGAGAACCGCCTAAGGTTCCGAATAAAAGGATGAAATGATTTTTCATTATCTCAATTGAAATGATGACCCTCCCCATCGGAGGGTCATCATTTCAACTAGTCCCCGTGTTCCTCAAATGGATCTCTTAGTTGTTGAGAGGGTTGCCCAAAGGCGGTATATAAGGCATACCCCGTAAAGCTTACAAGTAAACCAGATATGAAGATGGCGACTAGAGTTGCAGTTTCCATTATTAAGTGATTTCAAGACCATGATGGATCTACGATAAGATAGTTTATTTACAACGGAATCGTATACAAAGTCAACAGATCTCAAACAATGCATGGAATAGGATTTATGGCTACACAAACCATTGAGGGTAGTTCCAGATCTGGGCCAAGACGGACTATTGTAGGCGATTTATTAAAACCATTGAATTCGGAATATGGTAAAGTAGCCCCCGGATGGGGAACTACACCCCTTATGGGTGTCGCAATGGCTCTATTTGCAGTATTCCTATCTATTATTTTGGAGATTTATAATTCTTCCGTTTTACTAGATGGTATTTCATTAAGTTAGGTCCAGAAGAACGGATAAGTCCTAACTTTCAATAAAAAAAAGAATCACTTAGGATTCAGATTTCTAGGTCATCTCATTCTGTTTGGTAGTTCGACCGCGGAATTCTTTTGTTTCGGTATTTCCGGAATATGAGTGTGTGACTTGTTATACCTATTGATAGTACAGAGAATAAGTCTGTCATCTCATTGAGAGAGATGGTTCTAGCCCGTCAGATAGTCAGTCTAGTATCTGGAGCACGGACTATATGGAATAGATCAAGAACTATTTAAACTATGATTCATACCTACAATTCATACCTCGTGACCGGCCTCCAACTATTATTATTTTTTTCAATTAACTTTTCAATGAGGCGTTTCAGAAATCGAACCACCTTTTTCCTTCAGAATCATGCTTAGTTTGAGCTGAGCGAGGGACAGGACAAATATTTCTATGGATTCTTATCTTAGTTATTATATCTGTTCATTGAATAAGTGAAGTGATGATCAAACGAAAGGGTTCCCACTCAGAGAACTCTTTGGTTCTGTTTTGTTCTTTGTTGAATCATCGTGGTTCTAGTAGGAATCTGAGGTTTCAATTGATTCATAGGGTCTCAACAAGATAATTCCTATCAATAGTCAGTCAATTCGTATGTATTACGTATAAACAACAATAAAATAGGGTAAGAGAACATTCAAAAGGCCTGTAACAATCAACATAGGATGAGCCAACTTGATATTTTGGCGCTATCATCACAAAGAAGAGATTTAGGGTTTTGGTTCCCTCATTTTATCGGGAAAGATTGAATCAAGTGAAGTCTCTAAAAGGTTTCAAATCTTTCTTTTCTATTGCACGTTGCAACCAGAACCAGTATTGGGGTGTTTTCGCTTGAGCCGTACGAGACGAAATTCTCATATACGGTTCTCAGAGGGGGAGTCCCTTCGGTTCACCTATCTCAATAAAGTATATGATTGGTTCGAGGAGCGTCTCGAGATTCAAGCGATTGCAGATGATATAACTAGTAAATATGTTCCTCCTCATGTCAATATATTTCATTGTCTAGGAGGGATCACACTTACTTGCTTTTTAGTACAAGTAGCTACGGGTTTTGCTATGACTTTTTACTATCGTCCGACCGTCACAGAAGCTTTTGCCTCTGTTCAATACATAATGACTGAAGCCAACTTCGGTTGGTTAATCCGATCAGTTCATCGATGGTCAGCAAGTATGATGGTTCTAATGATGATCCTGCACGTATTTCGTGTTTATCTCACAGGTGGTTTTAAGAAACCACGTGAATTGACTTGGGTTACGGGTGTAGTTCTGGCTGTGTTGACTGCATCCTTTGGGGTAACTGGTTATTCTTTACCTTGGGACCAAATTGGGTATTGGGCAGTCAAAATTGTAACAGGTGTACCTGAGGCTATCCCTATAGTGGGATCGCCCTTGGTAGAGTTATTACGGGGAAGTGCTAGTGTCGGTCAATCCACTTTGACCCGCTTTTATAGTTTACACACTTTTGTATTACCTCTTCTTACTGCCGTATTTATGTTAATGCACTTTTCAATGATACGTAAGCAAGGTATTTCAGGTCCTTTATAGAGAAGACGGAGCATAGGTATTTGTAATAGATCATATAATATATTATTTTGGTAGGAACAAAAAAATAGTATTTCATTGCTATAAATATGGATTATTGAAAAGAATAAGACATGTTATTTGGATATTTCCCTTCAACCACGAAGTATTTTTTATTTGATACGAATAGTTGAAGTGGATTCTCGGAGGAGAGGATGGATTATGGGAGTGTGTGACTTGAACTATTGATTGGTCCATGCAGATATATTATCTGCCACATTGGAATTCATAAACAAATGTGTCTCTGTTCCAACCGCCGCCCCCCCTGCGGAGCAAGAGGATAGGCTGGTTCCCTTGAGGAGAATCTTTTCTATGATCAGACCCGAATCATGTCATGCATGAATAGGCTTCGTAAGATCTAGTAGAATAAGTGATGTGGCATGATCCAGATTATGTTCTATCTATTCCACTTCCATTTATCTAACTTAACTTATAGTAGGGAATGCATTCATTTCCCCTGCATCGACCCCGATCTATGATACTATCGGAGTGAAACACGGGATCTAAGGAAGAATCGAGGCTAGACTTTATTAGTAACAAGTAAATCCTT